GGCATTTAATAAAAAAAAAGTTAAAAATTATTGTATCGACATGAGTGTTCTATATCGAAAAATTTATAACTATCCATTTGATTTAAATTGAAAACTATCTAAGTATTAAGATAGTGGTAGAAAGAGTACCATGCCGGGTCTGGACTTCAAACGGTTTTGCTTTAACCATGTTATGTTAATGGTCCACATCGTTGGTTGATAGAGAATCAAAATAGAGTTACCAACGAATCACGAAATGCTATGGTTCTTATATATGATTTATTAATTGATTCAGAAGTAATTCGCGAGATCCTGCATCTTTCTTTACTAGGTATAACAAAAAAAGGCGCAGCTGGTGTAATCCAACCTCTTCTTGAAATAAACAACTCGCACACACTCCCTTTCCAAAAAAGATTAATACACCAATCACTACGCTTAGATTTATTGGATTTGTTGCTAAAATATCGGTATTAAACCCGAAACTCCCGGCGGATGGCCAGTGACCCAAGGAAACGAAAGAATCGGTTACATTTTTCATATGATCTCCTCATATAGATATACTAAAAAATCGAACAGAATTCTTTGTTGTATTACTTCACTTTTTTCCTATTTCTAAATAGAAAATAAATTTAAAAATCTATGCAATTGAAAAATGAATTTTATTTTTTCAATTGAGATTTCCAATAATAAGAATACTTATTTGATAGAATTAGGCATAGGTACCGGGTTTTCATGTCAATTTCGAAATACCTCCTTTGTTGGAATACTTCCTAAGAGGTTTTCCGTTAGATTAAGAGGGGGAAGGAAGAAAGCGAGTCGGTAACGCTAATTCCTCATCCTTAAATCAGTCCTTCCCATAAGTTATTTTCTCAACGAATAAGTGATTTTAGGAGCGACATGTTGATAGAATGTAATGCGAAAAAGCAAGTGGCAAGTCGAAGGTAATAAACTCAAAAAGACGTATCAAAGTATTTTTCGTATTAAACAAATGGATTTGCAAATAAAAGCGCTAATGCTACAACCAGTCCATAAATTGTTAAAGCTTCCATAAAAGCCAAACTAAGCAATAAAGTACCTCGTATTTTGCCCTCTGCCTCGGGCTGTCTCGCAATACCTTCTACAGCTTGGCCCGCAGCAGTACCTTGACCAACTCCAGGTCCAATAGAAGCAAGCCCTACGGCCAATCCAGCAGCAATAACAGAAGCGGCAGAAACAAGTGGATTCATGATAAGTTCCTCGCAAAAAAAAAATAGTTAATGATACAATCAACCAAATAAATATCAATTATTTTTTAATTATTCCATCACTAAGATTCATCTAGTCGAGGTATCTAATAACTCAAAATAAAAATAGTAAGATTATTGAACCATCAGATCTTCAGAAAAAATTGATCTTTTTGAGTTCCTATTTGTGGGGTCTTTTTGAATCCATACAACTTTCATTTTTCCATTTCCTTATTTCTAAGCGTGCTTTGAATTTTTGGATCTTTTTTTGTCTTGATTTGATCTGTTTATTCATTCAATTCACAGTCATAAAAATAAGGACTTCTATTAGTATCCCTGTCTAAATTAAAAAGAAAGAAAAGATTAGTTCATATATAATTAGTCAATATCGAATATAAAATATACATGTATTTCTTCCATAACGTAAACTAAGTTAACTATTCTATTTTAGATTCACTAGATAGAATCTTTCAGCTACAAGAGTTTACTTATTTATAGCCATTACATATAGCCAGTTTGGGCCCTCTATCCTAATGAATACTTTTTTTTATTATATAAACCGTATTTTTATAGTAATGTTCCCTATATAAATTGCATATCATATATTGCCTTGTCTAAGCGACCCTTTCGAAAACGAATCAATGATGACCCTCCATGGATTCGCCTATATAAGCTGCAGCTAAAGTTGCAAAAATAAGAGCCTGAATACCGCTTGTAAATAATCCAAGGAACATAACGGGTATAGGAACCACTAAAGGTACTAAAGAAACAAGAACAACAACGACTAATTCATCCGCTAATATATTTCCGAAAAGTCGAAAACTCAGCGATAGAGGTTTTGTAAAATCTTCTAAGATGTTAATGGGTAAAAGAATGGGAGTTGGTTGAATATATTTACCAAAATAAGCTAATCCTTTTTTTGTAAGACCCGCATAGAAATATGCCACTGACGTGAGTAAAGCTAAAGCAACAGTAGTATTTATATCATTCGTGGGTGCGGCTAACTCCCCACGAGGTAACTGTATTAATTTCCAAGGTAAAAGAGCCCCTGACCAATTCGAAACAAAAATAAATAGAAACATAGTTCCAATAAACGGAACCCAGGGGCGATATTCTTCTCCAATCTGAGTTTTGCTCACGTCTCGAATAAATTCAAGGACATATTCGAAAAAATTCTGACCGTCTGTCGGAATGGTTTGTGGATTCCGAACAGCTATAATGGCTGAACCTAATAAGATAGCAATTACAACCCAAGAAGTAATAAGTACTTGGCCATGGACTTGGAAACTCCCTATTTGCCAATAGAAATGTTGACCTACTTCCACACCAGATAGTTCGTATAATCCCCTTAGTTTATTGATTGAACATGATAGAACATTCATATTGTCGTCCTCTGACAGAAATATAACTTGAAATGAAATTATTTTGATTCAACCATTTATTTCTCGACTTGTCTACTTGAATCGTAGATTTGTGAAACCAACTAATCGCATAATATACCCAGGTCTTTTTATATCTATATCTTTTTTGAGATTCCGGAATAGAAAAAGATTTGACTATTTTATTACTATTTACTTTACTAGAAAAATATTATTATTCTAGTAAAGTAAATAGTAATTATACTAGTAAAGTAAATAGTAATTATAAGAATTATAGAGTTCACGAAATAATTTTTGATTTTAGTATGAATCAAAGATTTCTTATATAGCTAGAACGTCCCTCACAAATTGCGAATACTAATTTTGTGAGAATTAATCGGATTGAAGCGATAGCGTCATCGTTTGCCGGAATCGAAATATCTGCGAGATCGGGGTCACAATTTGTATCGATTAAACAAATTGTTGGAATTCCCAAAGTAATACATTCTCGAAGGGCTGTATATTCTTCTTGCTGATCCACAATGATTACAATATCAGGTAACCCTGTCATATATTTAATCCCACCCAGATATGTTTGCAAGTGAGATAATTGTCTTTTCAACATGGCTTCATCTCTCTTTGGAAGACGGGCGAGTCTACCCGTCTTTTCTTCCATTCTCAAGTCTCTGAACTTATGAAGTCTCGTTTCGGTAGTGGACCAGTTGGTTAACATACCCCCAAGCCATTTTTTATTAACATAATGACATCGAGCCCGTATTGCAGCCCGTGCTACTGAATCAGCTGCTTTATTTTTTGTCCCAACAATTAAAAATTGTTTTCCTCTATTTGCTGCATCAAAAACTAAATCACAAGCTTCTGATAAAAAACGAGCAGTTCTAGTAAGATTTGTAATATGAATACCTTTACGTTTTGCAGAGATATAAGGCGACATTCTAGGATTCCATTTCCTAGTACCATGACCAAAATGAACTCCCGCTTCCATCATTTCTTCCAAAGTGATGTTCCAATATCTTCTTGTCATTTCTCCCCACACTTCCTCTTTTTTTTATTTCAAAAAAGAGATGAGGTATCTTGAAATAAATAATTGTTCCGACGGAACCTTCTCTTCTACCGCGGATTGATCATTGATACAGATACACAATCCAAGCCTTGAATTTCTTTCTATTCGTTACTATCTTGATTATTTTATTACTCAATTTATAAAAATTAAATGACCATCAAAAATACAGATAATTCAAAGGGTTGAGTCTGTTCTTCCAAATCATTCAATCCCATAAATAATTATTTTGATGTATCATGGAAATTCTTTGAAACACAAGATGTAAATAATTCTCTGTGGTAAAAAAAACGATCTCTTATTTCCCCTTCGAATAGATTCTTCTTTTTTGTTTTGAAAGGAATACTCTTCTGTTTCCTTGAACGGTGTACTAATCTTTTGAATCCCGTACCGACGGGTATCATCCCCCCCAGAACAACGTTTTCTTTTAGACCTTTCAACCAATCGATACGACCTCGGAGAGCAGCTTTTGCTAAAACTCGAGCAGTTTCTTGAAAACTCGCTTCGGATATAAAACTTTGCGTATTTAGAGATGCTCTCGTTATTCCCAATAATAGGGCTCGGTAACATATCGCTTCTTCCAAAGCACGCCCCATTCGTTCTGCCCGCAACAATCCAATGAGTTCGCCGGGTAAAAAAACATTAGACATTCCGTCTTCTGAAACCAATACTTTTGATGTTATTTGACGTACAATAATTTCTATATGCCTATTATGGATTTGCACCCCTTGGGATCGATAAACCTTTTGGATCTTATTAACCAAAGACATACGACTTTGCACTATAGTTAACTCAGCGCCAATCAAGAATCCCCAAGGAATTCCAAGAATTCTTGGTATACGCTCGTTCCAATCATCAATTCTCTTTTCGAGATTCATCGATATTGACTCAAGCGAACGAACTTCTAAAACTTGTTCTACCTTTGGAAGACCTTGCGTTATATCACCAGACCTCGATTTTTCATATATAAATGTAACTAATGTATCTCCTTTATCAAGGATTTCCCCATAATGACCATGAACAGTTGCTCCCGGGGTGGCTAAATAAGGCTTAGCGGATCTTAATACTAAAGAGTCGATTTGAACAATTAGAATTTGACCCGCCTTTAAGCATGGTCCTTTTTTAGCAATACATAAATTTTCACAAATCAATTGTCCAAGACTCATTTTTGGTGATTTCTCTTCACAATAATTATTAGTAAAACAATACCAATTCAATGCGAATGGATTGAAAATTATGTTACTGCATGGATCGGGATTATAAATTGTTCCACTTTCGTCGATTAAATAATATTGAAGTACTTGAAAAATTTGTTTTAAATTGTCAAGTTGCAAATGGTTAGTTAAAAAAATCTGATTATGA